AGCTCACCTTCATCTAAAGAGGGAGCCTTGAAGCTCTTGGATCAATTGGGAACTTCATCGGGCACACACCTTTCATCGTGAATGATTATGCTCAGGGAGCCCCAACTATAGCCATTTCCTTCCCACGGACAAGAGAGAGAAGTAGCCCTAGTCAGACAGCAAAGTCGCAAAGGTAAGGGGAAAGCATCAGGTCAATCAGTCGATGATCCGGTGGATCAAATCATTGGTCTTGCTTGCTGTTGGTCAAGCCAAAGACGGAGTCGACTAAGCGGGTGGATGATCAAGAATTCACAGCAAAAGTGGATACAAGAACCGAGTTCAGTAGTCGATGTTGAAGTCGTGCAAGTACTGATCTCTGAACCAGAAGCAGCATACTTGACGACTGCTGTGACCAACACGCACCAGCAACAGCGCTCGAAAGTAAGAGTGAACCAAGAGAAGCTGAACAGCTTCAAATTAGATATGGTGCATCCATGGATCAGAAAAGGAGTGAGTGGCTTCCAAGGTGTAGGTGGGTGAACGAGTGATGGACCAAGCAAAGGAAAGGGGGAAGAATCACTGGAAAGACGCTGCTTTGGTTGACCTGCGAACAAGCGGCAATAAGAAAGCAATAGCCGAGGTTAGGTCGTCAGGAAGGATAGCCAACATAGAAGAGCTTTTGCTGGTCGAAGCGACCTTGGAAAATGATTCGATTCACGTTTCCTATCTCCCCTTGATAGATAAGGGATCCTCGCCTGCCAAAGGTTCTTCTTCCCTCTCTGCAAATGGTGATTCCACAGCATAATCGTTCATCAAGCGAAGACCTTTCTCGATGAAGGTCTTCTTATTCCTCTGGGAAGACGCGGTTCATGAGCCATTGACTCGACGAAATAAGGCGCTTTCTTGAGTTATTTTACCTATCTATTGTACCGTGGGGAGCAGCATCCGGATCGCTAGCTTATGAAAGATCGGGGACATCTGACTGAGATAGATCGTTATCTCCGGGCGAACCTATCTTTGTCGATCAGGTAACTATGATAATGGTTCTATATGTGAATTCAAAGAATATAGGGGAAATAAGGGTTCTTATGCAGTTGTTCGAATCCTACGCCTATCGCCTACCTTATCTGCCGATTTCTCGTAGATAACAGATGTGAGCGTTGCCTCACAAACCTATCCAAAACCCACTTTTGTTGTCAGGGCGTTTCGCCCGACATTTTCAAAAGTCTGAGTCTTCATCATATATATATTGGAGAAATTCCAGATCTAAGGGCTCCATGGGCAGAAGGATAAGGAAGGTCAGAAAAGCTAGCAGCGGGAAAGCGGTAAGGGAAGGCAATCGGTAATAGTCAGCTGGCGGTTCGGTGGAAGAAGCTGTAAGAGCTGTCAGCGGTAATAGGCACTTCAATGAAGCAGCAGCAATAGAATCATCATTAGTGGATACAGCACCAACAACAGCAGCAGATCCAGAGGTAGTTCCAGTCCTTGTCGCAGCGCAGTAGTTAGTAGGTGATCCAAGACCAGAGAAAAAGACGCTGCAGATTCATATACTGACCTTAGTGATATAGATCCATACCTAGGTACAGAACGAGACCCATTAGTGAGGTCCATATCGGTAATAGAAAGACCTGCCACAAAAGCATTCCGATAGAGCAGAAGTAGACCCTTCCCCCGCCATAATAGCACCACCTAGCTTCGCTGCATCGGGATAGTACTAGCTTATATCTTTCTATATCTATAGTTATAGGGATAATGATATCGATGATAGAGTTGACCTAGCCTAGCTACATCCATCCCTTGTCTCCTACTTGTTTGTCTCTTCAAATTGTTCTCAATAGTGGTATACTCCGGCTAGCGAAGAGGACAACATATTAAGAAGAAGTTAAGGTCTCGGTTCGAATAGAAGGTGATGTAAAGCTTTAGTTTGCATTTTTGAAGTCGCTGCTTGGAGTTTTCTCGCTTCTCACAACTTCCATTTCTTGAGCCGACCCTGGTTTGAATCGAATTTGCTCTTTTGGAAGGAAGCTTACGATTTTTTGAGTGTGTGAGGTGGCCCCGAGAGCTCCACCAAAGCCGGCCGTTTCGAGACCAGGGAGCTTTAACAGTTGCTACTTAAACTATGTGTTAAGATTATGCTATTATATTAGTCGGTCTCGATTCGCCCTTGCCTGTTCCGTTAGCGCAGCCGTTTTCTTTTTCGTAGCGCGTTAGTTTTGTTTTTCACCACCTTAAAAAGAAGGCGCCAGCGCTTTAGTAGTGACCCCTCCGGGGGTCCCGGGTTGCTTTGGCGCGCCCTACCCCGACGTTAGAGTATTGCCTGTCCTGTCTTGTACTTTACTTGACTCTCCCCCGCTTGCTGCTTGCTGATCGCTGTGTTCAAAAAAGAAATGCAATTTGATTCTGAATAAGCGAGAAAACGGAAAGCAGCGAGTTTAATAAAACGGAGAGCAGCGAGAAAGCCGGCCTAGCGCGCTCCGGCTTTCGAGCCTCCGCTTGTTCGTTCCCTAGCGCGCTCCGGCTTTCGAGCCCTTCGAAAACGTCTCTCATTCACAATGGAACAGAATGGTCTCGCTTGATGCTTTTCTTTTTTGTATTTGAATATTTCGCAGAGTTCTTGAAACTTCGAAACTCAAACCCCAACCTAGAAAAGGATGCTACAATGTTCGAAATTCTCAACTTAACACGCCCCCTGACTTCGCGACCTCTCACTACTTCATCTACCGAAATGACTGGGCAGATCTAATGTATTCTAGCATTAAACCAGCTCATGATCCTTAGGCTATACAGCATGGAGCAGGCAGAGAGATGAAAGGACCACCTTCTCCTGCTTGCTTGCAGGATCGGAATCCATTCTATAATGGAATAGCTGAAGTGCTACTTCACTTAGTAGTTGAAACTCGGAGAGACAGACAGAGAGAGGACTCTCTCATACTTTCGGATGAGAAGCCTTGTTTTTGGCAGGAACCAGCCTTTGTCTCGGTAGAGTGAGTCTACTTAGCGAACTGGCAGGACGCGGGGATCGATTGATCAATATGCATATCGAGAGTTGATGGTTGACCGCCGCCCCCCCTTGTCCTGTCCTGGAGGCTCTCCAGCCGGGGAGGGAAAGGGGATTGCTATCGTCACCCGGTCTATGTGAAAAAGAAAAAGTGACGCACTTTTTTTCTTTTCGGTCATAGGGTCCAAAGAACGAGAGTCGGCTTCCTTAAGTCCGTTGTTCCTCAGTAGCTCAGTGGTAGAGCGGTCGGCTGTTAACTGATTGGTCGTAGGTTCGAATCCTACTTGGGGAGATTTTCTGTTTCTGAATTCGAATTGATAGTTCTAGCTTAACTAACATGTGGGCCAAATTCGCCTTCTCCTTTTTTTCTAAACTAGCCGTCAAACGGGACATTCAAAGTGGGAAGTTTCTTGTTGGAAATGTCTTCCTCACTCTCGTATAGGTGAACTTGGTTCGTTCAATGAAAAGGGATAAGAAGGATCCACTGGGAATGAATGGAGTAGTATCTTCATTAGCCGGAAGGCCACTAGCGTAATTCGAAGAACGAACAAGAAAAGGCTTACTGTTTAGGGGATGTGGTCCAATGGCTAAAGCTCTGCCAGCTTCTTGTAGACTGGCAGTCTCCGAGAGGAACCTTTACCCCCGGATGGTAGACTTATTCTTCGCCACTAGTGGCAACGAAGTCCTTGGTAAGACGCAAGGGGGGAAGGAAGATCTCCACTCATTCATTAAGTGCGACGCGACCCACAACAAAGGGGGTGGAGGGAGACCGAAGAAAGAATAATTGTATGGAATGCTACACCGGGATCAGCAGCTTCCAGTGAAGACCAAATGGGTCGGGCAGGAGGAAGTTGGAGGATCGGGCGGGGAAAACGGGGTTCGAACCCGCGACTTCTGGCGTGACAGACCAGCACTCTAACCAACTGAGCTATTTCCCCCTTTCGTCACTACTGTCGATTCAAAAGTCACCTACCGGTTACCTTTGTAACTATACAAAAGTAGCTGTACAACTGGTACTTTTTGGATGGATTTTCGTATAGTAGTACGACAGTAGAAACAAATGGCTCTGCTCGCTTAGACTCAAACGGGGCTCCGCGCTCTATCAGCTATCAGTTAGTTGGCGCTACGCGCGACTTTCAGTTGACAAAAGCGAACAACATAGCGCTAGCGCCCGCTGAGAACTTTCTAGTGTTCGCCTTCTAAAAGGCCTACTGACCTGCCGGTGAACAGCCGGTTACTAAATTAATAATAAGACGTAGTGAAAAAGTACCAAAACAACTGAAGCCTACATCCCACTACGTAAGGGTCCCCTTTTCCTATGAACCTTGAGTCAGAGGTCTTACCTTGAGTCAATAGGTAGGGTCAACTAGACCAAAGTGGAAGGGCCACTATCTAAGCTATTAGTGGGCTTGTTTGTTCTATTGAAATACTGAATCGAGTGAAGCCGTCTTGCGTAACAAGACTATAGGTCGCCAACGCCTAGAAGTACAAGTGGTCGCCCTACCGGTCACTCTCAAACTCACTACTTGGGTGACGAAAGTAACTTAGCTTCTTTAGTAGGGCTTGCCAAAGAACCCCTCCGGGGGCCCGGGGAAGAGGAAGAAGCAGATAGAGCAAAGGTCTCCTCTTTCTGTCCGCTCTTCCCGAAGGAATTGCATGGAGAGATCCGTAGGGGCTTATAGTTTAATTGGTTGAAACGTACCGCTCATAACGGTGATATTGTAGGTTCGAGCCCTACTAAGCCCATCTGACCTGCTTAATCAATGACTCAGGTAGTCACCTGAACCACTCTCTCCGATAGCCCACTGCCTCTCTTCTGGATGCGAAAGAAGATTCGATCAACGTACCCTTCTTGTGAGAAGGACGGTGATGAATTGTGTTCTCAGTGCAAAAGGAGTCTTTGAGAAGGACTTTGGTGAATGGGAGTCCGAAGAGAGAGAAGGTCAGTAGAGCAGTCCGGCGGGGGTAAGCTTTGGGATTAGCCTGATCGACCCCTACCTGTTCAGAAAATGAGGATTGACATTCGTATGTACAATTTCCTCCTCTTCAACTAACTTTTCCAAATGGAAGGGCAAATGAGAAGACCAAATATGTCTACTACCAACCGCATAGTCAAAGCTTGCCATAAAATCGGCCGGTTGGTTTGCTTCTCTCCAAGTATGGGAGATTTTTAAATCTTCGAAACTAGCGCTTGATCTTATGAAGACCTTAGCTGCGGACTTTGGGATCTTGAGAGTCGACCATGTCGGGAATCCGAATCAATCAAAATCCTCCTTTTCAGCTGCTATTTGAATACCTTGGAAGATGGAAAAGAGCTCGACTTCGAGTATGGTCTTGTTCTTAACTGCTTGAGAGAGCGCATATATCCCCTTTGTCGTCTCTTGCTAAACCGGAACAAGCCTTCCTATGCTCGCTAATTGAACCGTCCGTCTTCATCTTAATCCATTCCTTTCCCGGTGGTCAACACACAATACATTATGTTACTTTTTGATCGGATTGAGACACAAGTCCCATTTGGCTAGGATGCTCGCCGATTCTTCGTCTTCTTTCTCTCATAAAACTGGAGATACTAGCTTCTAATCTGCATCTCTTTGCTAATCCTCTTTTCCATTTTTCTTTTTCTTTTTTATTAATATTCAAAGTCGCCTCAAAGATTCGACTATAACGTTTACGTTCCGCCAAAATGTGCCAGAGCGAGTGAAAGGCAAACCTACCCACGGTGTTAACTTGCCATCCCCAACAAATCTGCTAGCAGCCCAGTTCCGCTTGGAAACACTTTATTATTTCCATTTTCGCCCAAGATAAGAGAATTTTCGTGTGAAACTCCGATGGAGTCCAAATGATTGCATCTTGGGCCGAAGAATGACCCAATTCCTTAGCTTAATTAGCTTCCATGCATTAATCATATCCGGGGATGTGGGAATAGGGAGATGCCATCCATCTACACGACACGATAGCTTAAGCAAAGAGTAGAGAGAGCTAAGCTATCATACAAACAAAAAAGATATTCAAAAGCGTCTAAATCCATCTTTTCTTTGTCTGTCAGCGGGAGAGAAAGCAAGCTTACGGTGCTTAGGATGTTAATGTTTTTGTAGGATACTAAGCACCTATATATGGACATTGTTGTAGACTCCTCTGTACAAGCGTATAAGAGCTATTATGCTCGATAAAAGGGAGTTTTTGACCGGCGTGAGAACGGACCGGCTATCGTATGAACAATGCCGTCCGCTTTTATGAGTTTCCATTGATCTCTCCGCGGAAGCATGAAATGCTATTTACGAATGAGCATTGCTATCTGATTCCTACAAAAGAGATAGGGGAAGCTCACTTTTGTCAAATGGGACTAGAAAGCATAGAACCCCGTCTAAAATCCACCGGTGAATCCGGGATAAAAGTGAGGAGAACAGGATATGTTATGAGAAGAGTGACGTGGGTGAATTTCAAAAAGAATCTAAACACTCAAGAAGTTGGATTCATACGGGAAGATTCCACTGCATGAAGAACTGGTACGGTGTGAGGAGAGGCCTATTCGAAATAATGAGCAAGATGATGCAGTTCTAGTTGCTGGAGGCAGAGGACGTGGACGCGGCAGGAATAGATCCAGGGGGAGGACGCGAATAAAAAAGGAGTTAGGCTATGAGGATCAGAAGAATCGAGGTGGAGGGAGATTGTATAACAAAGGATCGAGTAGAGGAAGACGTCAGTCTTTCAGTTGTAGATGATCATTACCGAAAGAGATGTACATTCGAATGAGAAAAGAGGGCCTGTCCGAGAGGAAATAAAGAATATTCATTTGCGGATTCGGAGGCTACCAAATAGGATCGTCCAGTTCCTACTATTTTTCCATCACGCAAATAGCATGGACTGGATCATAGACTCTGGAGCTTCAAGGCACATGGCACACGGGAGATAGGTCTTTTCTTAATGAAATTCCTGCATCAATCTTGACAGCAGTCAACATAGGGTTGAAGGAATAGATAGAGCGCCATCCATGTTCAGAGAGGGAACAATCTTTCTACTTCGACAAGGTCTTGTAGGTTCCCGGAATGACTACAAGTCTGATGTCAGTCTCTCAGACGGGAACGAAGGGACTCAGAAAATAGTAATAAGCCATCTTTATCTTTAACTAACTAACTATTATTTTTCGGAGGTATTTGAACTTTTGCCAAAATACGTAAAGGGAAGTAGGCATCTCATTCATAGGCAAGAGCAGGCAAGAAGGCATTAAAGGGCGTTGAAGGAAGCAGTGTAGCCTGTGCGGAGTACAGTCTCTTTCTTTCTATATAAAAAAATGGCCTATCCGAAGTCATTTTAGCATTCGCTTTCGCGAGAGCACTCAAACATAGATTGAAGATCTTCGGTCGGCAGCCGCAGTCAGTAATAGCAAGCAGCAGTCTGTCCCATACTACTTTTCCTTTGAATTGTTTGTTCATTCTTTCCCTTTTTATTAGCTTCACAAACAAGACTCATACTTCAGACTTGGAACTGCGGAGCTGTAATCCGCAGCTTTAGAGATAGGGGCGGCAGTCACAGCATTGGCAGCAGTGAGCAGAGGTCAAGAAAAAGAAGCGGTAAGAGCAGTAAGAGAGCAAGCAGCGGCTCATCAAATCTTTCTGTTTCGGTTACAGCTCAAGCGGCCAGTAAGGTACTCAAGCAAGCTTTCCTCCTGAAGACAGAGTTTCGGGTGAGCTAGCAAAGAAAGTCAGCAGTTAACCGGGTACTCTTATCAAGTCGCAAGTTTGAGTAAGGCGGAAGCAGGCCATGGAGAAAGAAAGGGGGGTATCCCTCGTCCAACGCTATGTTAACAAATACGTGAAAGGTTTTATTATTCAAGAAACTTCAACGCGTTCCGAGAGACGAGCAATGATTGCTTGACGATCTTCACTGCATGAGACTAGACTTGAAGCGAGAAAACTCCAAGCAGCGAGAAAACTCCAAGCAGCGGCGCGTGGAGGCTTTCGAGCGCTTTCGAGCGCTTGGATGAGTTTGTCATGGCATCTCCCTTCCAACTTCCAAGCCGATTGATTAGTCAGGGTCAGAAGGATCGAGGAGTGGCCCCATTGGTCCATTGAGGTCGGCGAGTAGGGCTTCTTTCCTCAATGAGTGAGTCGCCAAGAAGGAGATTTCGTATCAAGGAATGGCATTGAGACCCCAAAATCCAGGTGGATAGGTAGAATCAGAGGAGGGCGCAGCCCACATAGAAGTTTGACGCAAAGAGGGGGCTCGTGCTCGACCAAAGGGAAGGGGACCGTTAGGAGGTCGTACTATCCGTTAGGGAAGGAGAGCGGAAGTGAGGCTCGATCGATAAGGGAGAGGAAAGAAATATCTCTGAACTAATATACGGTTTAGGCATGCGTTAGCCCCTTCTTCCTATGTACATGATTATCCACTTGATGGTCTGACCCTTCCACTCGCTTTACATGACTCTGTGTCCGCTAATCCAATTCAGTGCTATGTATCATCAGGTGAGGCAGTCATTGTCGTCAGACATCAGCAGCAAAAAGCAAAGGTCATATAAAAAGCAGTCGACTCATTGATGCTGAAAAACCACTGCCAGTTTCAGCTGCTCCTATAGTCCCGGATGTAATGAATTTCGGAACAAGGTAGGTTTATGGTCAAAAGGAATTGCAATGAAACTTGATATAACTAACAATCATTGGAAAAAGAAAGAAATGATATAGCAGATTCAGCATTTCTTTCACCTGGGTGGTGGGTCGACAGCTTTCGGAGTAGGAAATCGCATCATAAGCCGGTAGGTCATATAGGTTCCGAGGAGCAAGCTGCTCGTCCGGTTCAAGTGGGAACTCTCATACCGTGCGGTAGGGAAAGAAAGCAATAAATAGGGGCATTCCTTCGCTTGGAGAGTGCTTTGCTTAGAGAATCTTGACTTTCTTGCTTGGACAGAAAGTAAAGTCGATTACGGGAAGAAAAACGCAACACTCTTTGCTTTTTAGTCAAGCGCTCATCTGCGCGAGAACCGAGGAAAGAAAGAGACAGAGCTTTCACCAGTACCTGAACCTGTGCCAGAGCCAGTACAACTCCATCAAAGCGGGAGCCGGTTCAAGTCAGTATTGCCAGGCGAGCCTTCTTCTAACTAGGAGAGTAAGCAAGCTAGCGGAAGTCGTAACTAAAACCGTTTGGAAATTTGCAGTCTTTAAGTCAACTACTTTTAACCTTAAAGCCGGAAGTGGCTTTCAAGCAAGTCCAGTTATTATACGGAAAAGCGGCAAGCTCATAGTAAGAAAAGAAACTCTTTCTCTTTCAATCCGGCCAGAGAAATCACTTTCCGTTGCAAAAGGGATAGTGACAGTCGGAAGGCAGTGACGGTGGTAGAGAGTTCTAGTCCGTGTTGCGGGTCTAGTTCAGAGACTCTTTTGCAAGTTCTTCAAGCCTGCCGTGAAAACTCCTTCTGTTCTGTGCAAGTCCATGGAGTTTTTTTCGGCTTTTGAGTCAGGAAATCGCTCTACTTTCGGGTTAGGGACGCTCGTAAGTAGAGCTTTTCAGTTTGCTTTCCTGAAAGCTAGTGAGCTCGTTCCTCCGGGCCTTCTCTTCTTGGGCGGGGGCAACTCGTTGAAACTACTCGTAGATTCCTTTACGTTCCAGGCGCTTTTTCGGTAGAGTGAGAAGTATAGTCGATAATATTCTTTTCGATGCGGAAAAAAGACGCAAGTGACGCACTCTTTCATTGTGAAGGGTCGGTGACTTGATGCTCGGCACCCTACTCAGCACTGTGCTACTCGGGAAGTGCAATTAGTTTCTACTTGATGCTTGAGTGTCTTTGGAGGCATAATAGGAGTGATGTTGCCTTGAGGCGTGGAGGCAGTTATGCTGATGTCAGCTGATGTACGGAGGCACGTGTTGGCCATAGTACTTGTCCTAGGTTGTCAATATAAATGAATGGATGGACGACCTGATGCCCCGTGTCCTAGTTAGTTGGCAGAGGAAGATTCGAACTACCTAGTAGGCTTCCGTGGTCGGCTCCCCGGATTTGAAAGTTCAGCCCTACCACCCTATACTAGACTCTAGTATTTTATCCGCTATATCAACATAGTCAACTAGAAAACTCATCCGCTTGTAAATTCGTGGTGTAATACTCACTCGTAAATGAAAAAATGATTGATTGGTGTCAGAATTTTTCACTGATCAGGTGTGACTTACAGGGCTAGGGCTCATCCGTGTAAGAATTTGGAATTCCTCTTCCAACCCGTCCCGGAATGGGCGTTATGGCAAAGAACAAGAAGAAAAAAAAAGAAGGAATTTGTCCAATAGTCACAAATGGTGCCTCCACAGGTTGACATCCGATCCAACCTAGTAGTAAGCGATCCGCCAAAAGCAACCAAAATATTCCTTGGTGAATCGGGCGAAAACTTGAACTACGCACATACATACTTTTAAAAAAAGGTAAAGCCAACAGAGATATAAAAACTGGTGCTATTGCGGCTACACCTCCCGATTTGTCGGGTATACTGCGAAGAATGGCATGGATCGGTAGGAAATACCATTCCGGCACAATATGAGGCGGGGTGGACATCGGATTAGCAGGTATATAATTGTCGGGATGCCCCAAAACATTAGGAGCATAAAAAATCCAAATGGAAGAAAAGATAGCAGAAGCTACCCGACCTACTAGATCCTTTACATAAAAATAAGGGTAAGAAGCAATTTTATCCATCTCTGAATGTACACCCAATGGATTATTTGATCCATATTGATGCAATGCGGCCAGATGAAGAAGACTGGCGCCTACTAAAATAAGGGGGAGTAAATGATGGAGACTAAAAAAACGATTTAAGGTGGCATTGTCCACGGAGAAACCACCCCAAAGCCAAGTCACTATGGTATCTCCTACTACAGGTATGGCGCTAGCTAAGCTTGTAATTACTGTAGCTCCCCAAAAGCTCATCTGACCCCAAGGTGGTACGTATCCTATAAAAGCTGTCACAATCATTAATAGGAATATTACAACTCCGAGACACCGAACAAATTCCCTAGGACTGCTATAACTCGCATGATATAGACCACGAAAAATATGAAGGTGAACCACAATGAGAAACATACTTGCCCCATTAGCATGCATATAACGGAGCAACCAGCCCCCTTCAACATCTCTCATAACGTGTTCTACGCTGTTGAAAGCTAGATCCACATGAGGTGTGTGATGCATAGCTAAAAAAACGCCAGTCACTATCTGAATGACTAAACAAATACCAGCTAACGAACCAAAGCCCCACCAATAACTAAGATTGCTCGGGGTTGGATAATCTATCAAATGCTGGTTAAGTGTAGAGGATATAGGTTGTTTAAGAAGAGAGAATCGTTGGTTCCTTATAGTCATTTCTCTTTGCTATCGTGACAACTCCTCTTCCCCCTTATTTACCCCCTTGCCTTGATGGAAATTGGCTTCGCTGCGCCCTGAATAATCAAAAAGCTGCATGAGAAGATTCATCCCATTTTGGCGAGAGGGAGGCAGTGAATCACCTGGGCTACGGATTTTTCGGTTGGTTGATTCTCGTCATTCGGAAAAAAAAACTGCCGCTTGATTAAGGCTTCAAACGAACGACTAGTCATTAAGAAACCTATGAAAGAAAAGCCTTTCATGAAAAAGTTTTGCCTGCGTGCAAACTACCTACCCCTTTTCAAAAGAACGTCGATTTCAATCTCAACAAAGAAAGAACTCAAAAAAATGAAAGCAACATTGCTTGTTGTCCTATTACTCTTTCTTTTTGCCTGCCTTGTGGAGCTTTGGAAAGGGAAGTGTTGAAACGGAAACTCTTATTTGCGGACGAGAGAGAGTCAATATGATATTGGCGTTGGTTCTACCAACGAAACGAAGAACCTTTTGGTCTTTATCATTCGGAACCCTATTTGTAAGTATTAGTAAGCGGGCCCACACCCACTTCAATGGTGGGCTCAGCACTCCGGCGTGAACATGAACAAGAGTTCTCTTACAAAAATGGAATTTATAATAGTGGTCGCTTTAGATGTTGTTCACGCGGTGATCTTCTATCTTTCCAAGAGTACTACCCTGTACGAAGTCTATGTCTGGGGAGACAGGTGCGGTAGAGAGGTCCCCCACTTCGATTCCCATCCCGTTAGCATCTCCGATCCGAGAGTTGGGATGACTCCGTTAGGTCTTTTCGGTCCGGAGCCGGACGGTAATGGACCTACAACCCTTGCTTGTGGACCAGCTGCAGAGCTAACCTTTGCTCTATTGGTTTGGTGGTTGCTACCAAGACGATTTCTTTATGCCCATCAAAGGACCTCGAGATGCTAATCCACGAAAAACAATACGAGAAATGCGAAAGAACTCAACTACGGAACGAGGGCGACCCGTGGAAATACATCGGTTTCTTACTCGTGCAAAGGAACTATTTCTTGGCAACTTGGACAACTTATAACGATGTTTGTCCCGCATATCAGACGGAAGATCGGGATCTTTACAAAAAGCTTTATAAAGCTTTCGTCTCAATTCATATTTAGCCGCGAGCAATCTACGTTTGTGATCTCGTATATTTCGCTTCTC